TTCTACTGGCTGCTTTAACTATAACCCCAGCTCTATTCATTGGTTTAAACAAGATACGACTTATTTGAAATAAATTGAATGAAAAAATTGATAAAAACGAATATTTCTCTGAGATTCTTGGTATTCTATGGTTCTTTTACACATCAATTGTCAATTCTTGGTCATCGAGATTCATGGATAATTCAGATTAATATTTTTAAATGTATCTTACCTATTTTTTTATCCCCTTAAACAAACCGAAATGATTGAAGTTTTTCTATTTGGAATCGTCTTAGGTCTAATTCCTATTACTTTAGCAGGATTATTCGTAACCGCATATTTACAATACAGACGCGGTGATCAGTTAGATCTTTGATTGAGTAATATTTATTTCTTTTTTATTGACCTCCTTCCCGCAGGAGGTCCAATGCAAGTTGCAATTAAACTTTTTTGTTTTTTTTTTGTTCAAATATTTTATTGTGATTCGACATCAAATAAACTGACTCACGCTCTGTAGGATTTGAACCCACGACATCGGGTTTTGGAGACCCGCGTTCTACCGAACTGAACTAAGAGCGCTTTCTTATGCTTATGACAGGGGATACAACTGTACTGTAAAGAAATCTACCCCAACCCCAATGCATCTTGCATACATATAGTATAAAAAACGGAAAATTATGTACAATTTGAATCGTTCTCAATTAATCCTCGTTACTGTCCATAGAAGAAGTAATAGGTAGGGATGACAGGATTTGAACCCGTGACATTTTGTACCCAAAACAAACGCGCTACCAAGCTGCGCTACATCCCTTTTTTTTTTTCAAATTGTTGGGCAGTCTCATTCTACAAAATACCTGTCTTGTTTTCCATATCTTCATTTTTTCCTCCATCTATATACAATTTTCTTATCATTTCTTCTCTTCCTTTTGGTTTCATATAAGAAAATCTTATACATATCATAAATATAAGAATTATATACATCTGAAACCTAACGTATAAAAAAGTTTTATCAGTAATGTTCAGGAACAGGGGATTAGATGAAAATCTAATCTATTGATTAATTGTACATATCTATTTTAGCATTTAGTTCGGAATTCTGTGTAAAATAAATACAAATGATCTTGAACTACAACATCTGACCATATACACATATGTATTACAATCCATAGGAAAGGAGGATTTTCAATGCGAGATATAAAAACATATCTCTCCGTAGCACCTGTGCTAAGTACTCTATGGTTTGGGTCTTTAGCAGGCCTATTGATAGAGATTAATCGTTTATTCCCGGATGCCTTGTCATTCCCATTTTTTTGATTCTAGTTATTGATTATGTGAAGAAATGAATAAAATTAGAGATACAATTCTACATGACTCAAATTTCGAATTTCCTCCCTCCTTTTTCAGTTCTTTCATTTCAGTTCCTTAGCTTTAGGATAGGGAGAAAAGAAAAAAAGTGTATGGAACCTCAACAAAAATGTGATAGATCGAAGATCGAATTTGGGAGACCTAAAATTTAAATGTGGATCCAGTCTAGGGAGGGTTCCGCGAAATCATAGCATAGAAAGAAGATACTTAAATTAAATAAAATAAGAATAATAATTTAGTGGATTTAGGATAGGAACAATTGATAGTTAGAAAGAAATTGTATTACTTAATTATTACTTCATAAAATTATTATTTTATTACTCTATAAAATATAAAATGAAAATTTTTACTTAATTACATTAATATTAATTTTTAAATTTGAATAAATAAGAATTTAATGATAATTGCAACGAAATTTTTAGAAAATTCCATTTCTAGTTAGTAACTTCTATTTAATTTATTTTTGTATTTAATTTATTTTTGTTTTCTTCTTCTTCTTCAGCTCGGATCGAAAATGTAAGAGTTAAGCCGATACAAAATTCAAAGGGGGTTTATGGCTAAGGGTAAGGATGTAAGAGTTATAGTTATTTTAGAATGTACCAGTTGTGCCCGAAATGATGTCAATAAGGAATCGCCGGGTATTTCTAGATATATTACTCAAAAGAATCGACACAATACGCCTGGTCGATTAGAATTGAGAAAATTTTGTCGCTATTGTCACAAGCATACGATTCATGGGGAAATCAAGAAATAGATTGAACGGAACACATGTGTTCTTTTCAAGTCAAAGAAGAAAAAGAGCTTAACATATATTTAATTTTCATTTTTAATATAGAATATGAATAATGTGTATACATTATGCATACAAATCAAAGCCTATTTTGGTAGGATCTGAAGTAAATAAAATAAAGAAATAGAATTTTAGAGATAAGGAATAAACCATGGATAAATCCAAACAATCTTTTCGTAAATCCAAGCAATCTTTTCGCAAATCCAAACGATCTTTTCGTAGGCGTTTGACCCCAATTAGATCGGGGGATCGAATCGATTATAGAAACATGAGTTTAATTAGTCGATTTATTAGTGAACAAGGGAAAATATTATCTAGACGGGTGAATAGATTGACTTTGAAACAACAACGATTAATTACTATTGCTATAAAGCAAGCCCGTATTTTATCTTTGTTACCCTTTCTTAATAATGAGAGACTATTTAAGAATAAAAAATCGGAGTCGATCCCCCGAACTCGAATTACTCGTCCTAGAAAAAAAAAATAGACATACTCCTCGATTGACTCCAAACTCCAATCGTAACTCAAGCTCAGATGTGTTTTTTGTTCGAAAAGGCCTAGAATCTATAAGAGTGGGTTCCGGTGTTAAAAGAAAAAAAATTCCCATTTTTTTTAAACATGTTCGTTCGTTCCTATTACTTATTTTTTTTTTTTTAAGTGATTTTTATTCTATCTTCCCGGAGAAGTCACTCCGGGGAATTCTGTTTCGTTTCAATCATTCCTTTACTGTACATGACTTTATAATCTACTTTATTTGAATTTGATTTGATGATCTTGTTGGAAATCATGTAAAGATAATTCTTATTTGATATAGCTATTTGTGCAGGTATTTTACGATTAAGAAGCAATTGCTTCTTGTACAGATTATGTATTAATCTACTATAACTATACAATACCGACTTTTCGCGAGTTATTGCATTTATCCGAGTGATCCACAAACGACGAAAATCCCTCTTTTGCCTGCCTCTATCTCGATGAGAGGAAGCCAAAGCTCTAATTTTTTGTTGAGTAATCGTTCGAATAAGTCTCGAATGAGCCCCTCTAAAGGTTGACGCAAAAAAACGAATTTTTGTTCGACGTCTACGAGCTATATATCTCCGTCTAACTCTTGTCATTGAATCAAATTAAACCTTAATGAATAACTAATTGATTTCTATTCTTTCAGCCATCCTTTTATCCCCCTTGGTCGATGAATAACAAAACGGATTATTCCGATATATAAAATATGAATTCGAATGGCTTTTGCTACTATAACCTTCCTTACCACCATTTTTTATTCCTTTCGGGCATTTCACCTGAAAATAATAAATTCTAATGATACTAAAAAAAGTGGGTTCCTTCGTTTCTATGGTTATTTCTTAAACGGCGAGGTCCTCTCTATACACCGGAGCTTCTTCTTTCATTTAATCAATTCTTCTTTCATTTAATCAAATGGTATTGTGAACTTGTATAGTTCACACTCTTTGGCTCTACCCATCAATTATCAATTATAGAGTAATAGCTCTTTTCACAATAAGAGTTATCTATACAGTAACGGCATTTAATTAGGAAAGTTGGCTAGGTAGCTGACCCTCTTAGTCCGTTCTTTTAACAATGGGAGCATAATCTTTTTGCTTCTTATGATACCATTTCCTCCGCTTAATGGATAACTATTTACTACCTATGGGGAATTGCTTTTCATCTCAAATTTAGGTGATTGGATTTACACCAATGGAAACCATAAATTCCATACACAATACACAATATAGATATATGAAAAATCTTTTCCATTTACTCTATTCATTGGTGCCGTTCAGTAATACTGGAAAAATTTTATGATTTGTATTTGTTCGAACTCATGATCTGAACGAGTCGCACATACACCCTAGTACATGTTCCTCGACGCTGAGGACATTCTCTAAGAGCGGGAGATTTCGTAACATTTCTTATTGGCTGTCTTGCATTTCTAATAAGTTGTTTAATAGTTGGCATGTCGTATATATATATATACGTTGTATATATAATTAGAAATTAGAATGGAATGGGTTGGTTTAGATCGATCTTAACCTGAGAATTAATCTGATAATTAATGATTATCTATTTTTTCTATTCAATATAAAATCACAGAAAATTAAATTACGGTTTGAAATAGATTTACAATAAAAAATCCTCGAAATCCTCAGGATCCGCCCCTACAAGATCAACAATGCCGTGAGCTTGGGCTTCTGTTGCTGACATAAAAATATCTCTTTCCATGTCTTGGGCTACAACCCAAAGAGGCATACCTGTTCTTTGTACATAAACCTTTGTGAGGGTTTCGCGAAGTTTCACTATCTGTCTCGTTTCCCTGAAAAAGTCCCCTGATCTTCCGTCATAAAAAGAACTAGCAGGTTGATGAATCATAATCCTAACCTAATGTTATTGATATAACAGGTTCTTCTATCTCGCATGATTGGGCTAAATTAAAGGATAAAAAAAAATAAAAAGAAGAAAATGGAATTGAACAACCGTACGGGCATTTCTATGTTGCATACGGCTCCGCAATGGAATTTACTTTATTCTTCTCTTCTATGTCTATCGAAGAAATATAATTTATCTGATTCAGATCGTTGAATTATCCATTTACCACCCTTCCTTTCGTAGGAGTAAAAAATACTATGATGGTTCTGTTGCTTTATATAGATATCTATATCTTATCTATGATTTAGCAATCCCAAAGTTCCCTTCTGATACGATCAAATAAGGAAAATTTATTTTTTTTCGTACTCTTTCATAAGATGAATATCAAAAAGAGACTTCTAGTGTGGAAGAAAAAAAGTTTGTGACGCTGAAATGTACTCCCGACACATAAAATCAACAAATCGGAAATACCCTTTGTTTCATACTACTATCTCGATACAAAATCTCATGTTATGAAAAAACAATAAAATAAAATAATGGTTTGTTTAGATCGAACTCGAAGTGCCATGCTATTATTACTTATTATTCATATTCAATATGGCGAAGGCATAGTGTTTCTTTTTTTTTCAAATCAAAACTCATTGGCGCCGAGCGTGAGGGAATGCTAGACGTTTGGTAATTTCTCCTCCGACCAGGATGAAAGATGCCATTGAAGCGGCTATTCCCATGCATATTGTATGCACGTCGGGCGTCACAAATTGCATAGTATCAAAAATAGCTATTCCTGATATTACCCATCCGCCGGGAGAGTTTATAAATAAATAAAGATCCCTAGTCTGATCTTCTATACTGAGATATACCATGAGACCAACAATAGTATTCGAGATCTCCTCCTTGACCTCTTGTCCTAAAAAAAGTAATCTTTCTCGATAAAGTCGGTTGATTAGGACAAAATCCTATCCTTTAGTCCTTTAGGAGCCGTACACGCACCTTTGGATGCATACGGTTCAAAATCAAAATGAAATGGAGAAAAAAGAATCAATGTGTCGATTCTTGTTCTATTTCTTTTTTCTTTAACTTAATAGGTTTTTCTAAAAAAAACGTTTTTCTTCCATTTTTCAAAAAACATGAGATGTGTTCTCGCTTCCTTACCTATAAAAAAAGAATTTATTGAACTTATAGAAATTGAACTAATCTCTCTCATTGATGTATTATTTCATCGATATTCAAATCACGATGCAATTTTCTTGTTCCTGAATGGGTCCTTGCAATTCTTTTAGGTTCATGTTCTACTCCGGGAAAAGATCTGTCCGAATTTTATTTGCACATATAGGGCAAATAATCTCAGTACCACTTCTTTTTTTTTCAATTCGTTTCATGTCTTTTCCCAACTCAACTATTTGATGTATTCATCATGCTATTCTGTTGGTTATTGGTTGGACGTTTGAAATCACTCTTATAGTAACTCATCTTATCTTACTTATAATAATATAGTAAGGATAAGAATCCTTTATAATACAAGTAATAATCATACATATATTACCGATTTGGTATTTTCTGAACGGAGCCTGAATACTTTATTTTTATTTTTCCAAGTGAACCATAAATCCTCCTAATTGATAATATGGATCCCAAAATGCAAATATAAATAAATTGATCTAATTACACTTCACGCTCCGAATGATTGATGCTTCCCTCAATACAATATTTCTTGGGCGAAACAGAGGATATCTCGATCGGGGGAGAAAACGGGTAAATTCCATATGACTCAATATGTCTGACAAGTCGCACTATAACTCAACCCAAGTTGCATCTTCCTCTCCGGGATTCCGAAAAGGTACTTTTGGAACACCAACGGGCATTAATTTAAAGACAAAATTGAGTACTATACTTCGCGTTAATATGGAAACGTAACAATGGCTTTATCATCTTTATCTCTTTTTCTCTTTATTGTATTTTATACATAGATTTTTATACATAGATTGAAAGGTTTATATTGAAAGGTTTATAGAGTAAGACAGAATGAATAAAGAGAAAATTTAACTAACGTATCAATCGTTGGAATGATAAACAAGTATCTATGTATTTGTTTCCCGAAAGTAGGAGTAATCCTCCCATTGCGTATTGGTACTTATCGGGTATAGAATAGATCCGCTTCTCTTTGTTCTTACGAACAGAATTTTTCCCTTATTTTCAATGGAACGGAATAAATATTAACCTTTTCTCATACAGAATCTACTGAAAAGTTAGGTACATAGTATAGTCTTTTCCAATTCCAATGCGATAAAATAAAGTGACATAGTGTCTAGTTTTTTTTTGATAAAGGGGTATTTCCATGGGTTTGCCTTGGTATCGTGTTCATACTGTCGTATTGAATGATCCTGGTCGATTACTTTCGGTCCATATAATGCATACAGCCCTAGTTGCTGGTTGGGCCGGTTCGATGGCTTTATACGAATTAGCGGTTTTTGATCCCTCTGACCCCGCTCTCGATCCAATGTGGAGACAAGGTATGTTCGTTATACCCTTCATGACTCGTTTAGGAATAACCAATTCGTGGGGTGGTTGGAGTATTTCAGGGGGAACTATAACGAATCCAGGTATTTGGAGTTATGAAGGTGTGGCAGGGGCACATATTGTGTTTTCTGGTTTGTGCTTCTTGGCAGCTATCTGGCATTGGGTGTATTGGGACCTAGAAATATTCTGCGATGAACGTACGGGCAAACCTTCTTTGGATTTGCCTAAGATCTTTGGAATTCATTTATTTCTCTCAGGGTTGGCTTGCTTTGGTTTTGGCGCATTTCATGTAACAGGTTTGTATGGTCCTGGAATATGGGTGTCCGATCCTTATGGACTAACCGGAAAAGTACAACCTGTAAGTCCTGCATGGGGCGCGGAAGGCTTTGATCCTTTTGTTCCCGGAGGAATTGCCTCTCATCATATTGCAGCGGGTACATTGGGCATATTAGCGGGCTTATTCCATCTTAGTGTCCGTCCGCCTCAACGTCTATACAAAGGATTGCGTATGGGCAATATTGAAACTGTACTTTCCAGTAGTATCGCTGCTGTTTTTTTTGCAGCTTTCGTTGTTGCTGGAACTATGTGGTATGGTTCAGCAACAACTCCAATCGAATTATTTGGTCCCACTCGTTATCAGTGGGATCAAGGATACTTTCAGCAAGAAATATACCGAAGAGTTAGCACCGGACTAGACGAAAATCTAAGTTTATCGGAAGCTTGGTCTAAAATTCCCGAAAAATTAGCTTTTTATGATTACATTGGTAATAATCCGGCAAAAGGGGGATTATTCAGAGCAGGGTCAATGGATAACGGGGATGGAATAGCTGTTGGATGGTTAGGGCACCCTGTCTTTAGAGATAAAGAAGGGCGCGAGCTTTTTGTACGTCGTATGCCTACTTTTTTTGAAACATTTCCGGTGGTTTTGGTGGATGGAGACGGAATTGTGAGAGCCGATGTTCCTTTTAGGAGAGCAGAATCAAAGTATAGTGTTGAACAAGTAGGTGTAACTGTTGAGTTCTATGGTGGCGAACTCAATGGAGTCAGTTATAGTGATCCTGTGACTGTTAAAAAATATGCTAGACGTGCCCAATTAGGTGAAATTTTTGAATTAGATCGGGCTACTTTGAAATCTGATGGCGTTTTTCGTAGCAGTCCAAGGGGTTGGTTCACTTTTGGTCATGCTACGTTTGCTTTGCTCTTCTTTTTCGGACACATTTGGCATGGCGCTAGAACCTTGTTCAGAGATGTTTTTGCTGGTATTGATCCAGATTTGGATGCTCAAGTGGAATTTGGAGCATTCCAAAAAATAGGAGATCCAACTACAAGGAGACAAGTAGTCTGATACAAGATTGCTCTGGTATCTTTCGCCTCTTTTTTTTATTTGACATAGGGTTAGAGTACTTAAGAAATCTTGACTTGAATCACTATCTTTTCTTTTCCTTTTCTTTATCTTTATATTTTATACTATATGGTAAATGATGCCAAATGAATAGGTGTGGAAGCTATAATTGTAAACCACGATCGAATCTATGGAAGCATTGGTTTATACATTCCTTTTAGTCTCTACTTTAGGGATAATTTTTTTCGCTATCTTTTTTCGAGAACCGCCTAAGGTTCCAACTAAAAAAGTAAAATAATTTTTCATTATTTCAATTGAAGTAATGAGTCTCCCATATAGGGTAGGGAGACTCATTACTTCAACTAGTCCCCGTGTTCTTCGAATGGATCTCTTAGTTGTTGAGAGGGTTGCCCAAAAGCGGTATATAAGGCGTACCCAGTAAAGCTTACAAGTAAACCAGATATAAAGATGGCGATTAGGGTTGCTATTTCCATTTTTAGACAATTTCAAGATCACAATACAATGGATCTATAATAAGATCGTTTATTTACAACTACAACGAAATGGTATACAAAGTCAACAGATCTCAACCAATGATTAAATAAATAGGATTTATGGCTACACAAACCGTCGAGGATAGTTCTAGATCTGGGCCAAGACGAACTACCGTAGGGAATTTATTGAAACCACTGAATTCGGAATATGGTAAAGTAGCTCCGGGCTGGGGGACTACACCACTAATGGGGGTCGCTATGGCCCTATTTGCGGTATTTCTATCTATTATTTTGGAAATTTATAATTCTTCCGTTTTACTGGATGGAATTGCAATGAGTTAACTTTAATAAGAACTATGAAGTACTAGTAAAAAAAAAAAAATTACTTTACTTAAACTTAAAACTTTGATTTCTAGACCATTCTGGTAGTTCGACCGTGGAATTTATTTGTTTCGGTATCTCCGGAATATGAGTGTGTGACTTGTTATAATTGATCCTATTAATAATACAGAGAATAGTTCTGTCATCTCTATCAAGATGAGTCTATTTCGTCGGATAATTATTCTAGTATCTGGAACACGAAATCCATGTAATATAGAATAGATCAAGAAAAGAAATACGAAAACTATGATTCATAACTAATATTCGGACCTCGAAACCGGACTCCAAAAATTTCAAATAAATATTTCCTAAATCAAACGATTTTTCTTCTTTCAGACTTACTTTTTTTTTTACCGAAGGACAACTCCTTTTCTAGATCTAGATTTTGTTGAGTCATAACATACATTCATTGAATAAGTGATTATGAAAGTGTTCTTACTCAGAGAACCCTTGAGTTTAGCTTGGCTTGAGGCTTGGCTTTATTAAATCATCGTGGTTCTAGTATGAATCTGGAGTTTCAATTGATTCATGGGATCTCAACAAGTGAATTCCTATACCAAATATATATAATAGTTAAAAAAGATAAATAAATAGTTAAATAAGAGTCAATACACATTACAAAAAAACAAGAAATAAAATTAAAAATAAATAGGAAAGAGAAGATTCAAGAGGCCTGTAATAATCAACATCAAAAAAGACGTATGAGCCAACTTGATATTTTTAGGCCTTATCATACAAAAAATACAAAGAATA